CATGGACAGAGAGTCGTCGATACCCTTTTCCATGAATGGGTATCGAAGATACAAACCCCCCCTTCCCGCGGTATGGGGCTACAAATCAAACTTACCTATAGGTAAGAGCTAGATTCGACTATTTCTTCCTCTTCTTAATAGCCACCCGAACCCGGAATTGTCTTATGAATCATCAATCAGATGATTCCTTTTGAAATCACTGTGGAAGAGCGAACGAGCCCCACTAGTTGATAGAGCTATCTTCTCGTTCGATCAAGTATTATGATACTTGGATCTTATCCGTGATATTGAGAAAGGATCCATAAAAATCTCTATGGATTTTCCCAATTTCATTTTGTGTTTTGTGTGTAGTAAAATACTACAGTATATAGCATAGATAGTTATATTTATATATAACAACATAGATTTATTATTTATATATAACTATCACTAAAACTACTACAGTACCCTACCCTATATAACATTACTTTTCTTTATTGGATTGTTTTTTGTTTGTTATTGTCTCCTTTTTCCGAAGTTCTATTTCCTTCGGATAAATCGAAAACCCCAGAGTATACCTTTTTTTGAGGGCGGAACAAAAAAAGAAATTTCGAAAATTTCCCCCTTTCCCCTTTCCCTTTATCCGTCAGAAGAAAAAAAATGCGCTCTTTATTTTTGTTCTTATCTCTAAAAGAAATCGAAATTAAATAAAATAGGAAATTGGGGTTTAAAATGAAAGTTGTTTTCTCGTATTCGTTCTCCGTTGCATTGGCGGAACAAAAATATCTGATATATCGATGTGGAAATTTTAGGCACATGAAATGGAGCGATGATCTGATATCCATATCGAAATCCTATATAGATAGAAATGGGTCCTTTTTTATGTTATGGAATCATAAAAAAAGAAAGATATTGAAATAGATTTGTGATTCGAAAGAAATACTTTTCGGTGGAAGAAAGGAATAGTTATTTATTCCTATGGAGCATTTATGAACAAACAAGAGAAGAGGATTCAATCGGAAATATCGACAAATTCGTGCGCGGTCCAAGGAACTAAAAAAGCTCGCCCGCTTTCGACAACTTTATCTGTATCGACTATTTTTTAATATCAGAATAGATGATATATTCATAATTCAATGGGTCAGGTCCACTTACTTTTTCTTTTCTTGATTTCGAATTTTTCCGATATGTTTTATTGAGAAGTAGGAAGACTTTAGTTTAGTGGTTCATAACCCCGGTCGGGTATCCATAATAGGTCTATGTACCAGGGCTAAAAGAAAATAGGAATAGGATAATAATAATAATGAAACGAAAAATGGGGAGAAGTATAACCTGTAGTGACATAGCAATCCTCTTAATCGAATTCTAATTAATGTGATTACTTATTATCTTATCCTAATGAATCCCAATGAACCCATCTTAATGAACAAACATTTCGTTTGAATGAATAAACGTTCAACTTGAATTCATTCGACTGAAAAATTCATCATGCGGGCTTATTTTTTCTAAAATAAGTGATTTTCTTTAGGAAAGATAAGCGGGAATAAAGATAAAAAATGTATTTTGTATTATCTGCTAAAAAGTCTAAGATTTTGGACCGCGGAATTTTTTTGAAAAGCCCTTTATCGGATTTGAACCGACGACTTACGCCTTACCATGGCGTTACTCTACCGCTGAGTTAAAAGGGCCCATTATCTAAAATTTAGAAAAAGCCATTGGTTGTTATGAGTCTACTGCATTACCTATGTAGATACTATATATATTATCTATGTATCTATATATATAGATACAGTAAGATATAGATACATGTATGAATAGGGGATCATTCAGGAAAATAATAAGAAATTGAATTTACCCCGGAAGTTCAAGTTCTATAGTAAAAAAAAGTAATCCAATTCGGATTTTTTTAATAGCAGCCGTGCTATGAATTCTTTCACGGCCATCCTAATTTCTTTTATTCCTCTATCCTATCAAGAAGAGATTTACTTATTTATACGTGTACTAATCTAACATAGATCCAAGAATATATTTCATTGAATCCCTTCCTAGATTTCTACATAATGATTTTGAATTAATCAAAACAAAAATGCTATCGTTTTTGAATGAATTTTCCGTCTTAAGAGTGAGATAGAAATTGGCATATTAAATCCGAGCGATGAGTTAATTAAAATTAATGAGTTAAAATGGAATAAATAAAATCGAATTTGACATTTAATCTTTTTCTGTCTGTCGGACAAATCAATCCCTAAAAGACCATATAACTTTGTTATATGATGTTCATAAATGACAAATATCGAGTCATTATATTGACAATTCCAAAAAACTGAGCATACTATGATCGTAGTATGATGGCGGTCGGGTAGGTATGCCCCTATCGTCTAGTGGTCAGGACATCTCTCTTTCAAGGAGGCAGCGGGGATTCGACTTCCCCTGGGGGTAAGGTTCCACGAAAAGAAGTAAATCGTGGATTATCAATAAACCTCGAATTTATTCTTCTGGGGTCGATGCCCGAGCGGTTAATGGGGACGGACTGTAAATTCGTTGACGATATGTCTACGCTGGTTCAAATCCAGCTCGGCCCACTAATTCGCCATTCCCATAAGAATGATGTAACCAAATGGATTTGTCCTCTAGAAGTGCCCGATAGCCAAAAGGGGACCCAATTTGTCCGTAACATCCCTTTTTTTTTTTATTTCTACCGTGTTTGGATCTGGTTATTGGTAATAACCACAGGATTCCTAGGAATCCTGTCATTCTCACTCTAGTTTCTATCCATGTGCAGTATTTCAAATAGCTGTCTTTGTCTTTATTATAAGAAAAACGATTTGTCTTTATTATAAGAAAAACGATTTGAAATATAAATGATTCAAATGAAATTAAAAAAAAATAGTAGATATCCTGTAAAACTCACCCCGGGATTCTGGGATTGTAGTTCAATCGGTCAGAGCACCGCCCTGTCAAGGCGGAAGCTGCGGGTTCGAGCCCCGTCAGTCCCGACATCGGATCCGGCGCGGTGAATCCAATCCATCTATTTTTTTTTTCTCTATTTTCTGTGAAGAGAGGGGGCGCAAGGCGGGATCCTGTCGCCTGAAGGATCCTGAACTTCTTTGTTTGATTCGAATTCGAATCAAACAAAGAAGTTCAATTACTTTAATATTGATTGACGGGGAAGAGACATGTGTAGTTGGAGGTATCGCCGTACTCATGATTCCAAGAGAGACAATACCAGTTTCACTTTTTTGATTACTCCCGATCAATGAAATAGAATAAAGTATCCATATGCTTCCAAGGGTACATATCAAAAAAACGGTATTTGTTACGATACACAATAAAATTCATGGAGTTACCCGACTGGGACATTTTTTCGACGAAAACCCCTTTTCTAGCTTCTAGTTCCAATTTTTTGTGGAACCTTACTTAATTAATAATTGAAAACAATCTATCTATCTCATCCAAATTGCATGTCGAAGTTGGGTGTACGTATCCCAGTTCCAATCCAAGGAAGAAAAAAGTTACTAACTAAAACCTAAACTAAAATAGTGAATTTGTCGGAATATTCGATTTTTTATACCTGTAATCCGCCTTTATTACATTTATCGGTTATCTAAGAGGATTGGACCACGAAAAAAAACACTTTGTTTCGAACTCGTCCCTTTTCCATTTGACTCCTACTATTTAGGTATGCGGCCAATGGAATATCGCACCGGTCAGACGGCACTCCGTCTTAGATTAGATGATTGTTATAAGGACCGCGATTGGTCGTTTCTATAAAATTAAGAAATAAAGATCAAAGTATAGAGTGGAAAAATAGGAGAAATTCAATGGGATTCGGGATTGGATTGGCGATTCCACTTTTTATATGGATAAAAGGTCCTCTTATGTTATACTATTCCATTTTCGACGATGAATCCATTTAATAGATCAGATATTGTTATTCGTAATATGAATCGGATTCATTATCATCAAGATGCAATCCACCTATTGCGTTTATATTACAGAAGAAATACTTTCTTCTATGGGATTAGATCCCGCGTTATTGCGAAGCAAAAACCGATGAGATTATGGAAGTTAATATTCTCGCATTTATTGCTACTGTGCTATTCATTCTAGTTCCTACTGCTTTTTTACTTATCATCTACGTAAAAACGGTTAGTCAAAATGATTAATTTGACTCAAACTTTGAATTATTAGCTCCTCATAAGAATAAAAGAAGAAATTTAAACGAAATAAGCAGGACGGAACTAACAATCTAAGTACACTAATGGATAGTGTGGTAGAAAAGTTCATATAGTCCTTTCTACTACACTATCCGTTAGTATATTCTATACAGTCATATTATATAAAGATATGGTCTCGGTATATGTACATGCGAATTAGGTACATATACTGACATGTATATTACATATATGATATGTACATAGAAACAACACCCCAATTCTATCTCTTCAATATACCCATTGTGTTGATTTTGATCGATCGGAAATCGTCGAAGTTCAACTCCTCTAATGCCTAGATTTCTGATTAGTCTCAGCACGGATCTCGGGGTCTCTCGAAACAATCAATGAGGAAAGGAAGGGTTGTATGGTTATATATTACCAAAAAAGTTTTTTTCGCATTCCAGTAATTCGATTGAGCTGTTAACACACGATCAAAGGGGTTATATAATAACTTCTTCGGGTTTGGAAAAGCAGAAGTAAACCTCGCAAAGTTTTCATGCTTGAACCACGATATGAGATTAGTTGTGCGTTAAAAAATAAAGCATAAAAAAAAATTCGTAGGAGTATAAACGGTAAATAGGCGCGGCTCACCCAACACAGCAACATCTTTTTATGCATAGTAGTTTGCAATATTTCGGAATAGGAAGACTTCGGTAGGAAAAATTTCCTATTCTTTGTATTACTTTTACTATTATTAATATTCATTTTCGTTTTTACTATTATTAATATTCATTTTCGTTTATAAATACGAGTAATATCGGAATCCAATTATTTCCATATTTGTTTGATCTAAAGGTTCTCATTCATATATTACCGTCTTCCAATAAAATTTCTTTGGAAAATCGAAATTAAAAAAAAACAACAAAACCCTTCTCATAACGATCTATTCCAAATTGATACAGTTCCATTATTCAACTTAACTTAATTAATAGTGCCGCTAGAGTCCACTTCTTCCCCATACTACAAGCGAAAGGGAAAAGGTAAAGACTACCATTAAAGCAGCCCAAGCGAGACTTACTATATCCATGCCAATTATGTCCCCTATCTTTATGAAAATGAAGGAATTATTCCATTATTGATAATTAATAATAGCGAAATCTGTGGGGAAGAGTCAAAATGTCTGACCTAATTGATGAACTAATACAAAAAATGTATTCTTAACAAGATTTCTTGTGATTTGATTTCTGGTAGAATCAGAAAGTATTAAGCATAAAGAAGATATACAACTATTTCGGAAGTCTTAAGGAAATGGTTATTAATGGAACATGTAGGAAAAGTAAGATCCATTGTTTGTTTTGTTGCCTTTCATAAGAACATAAAAAAATGCAAGTCTTTTATGGAACCTCCAGATTGTATAAATCTAGTATGAACAGCCCTTATACCTATATATGCATATGACTACACTTTCGCCGGGGCCGGGCAATCTTTTTTTGACTTCTATTTTGGCGGTAAGGGATTTTATATCTTTTGTTGATCAGGCGACACCCGGATTTGAACTGGGGAAAAAGGGATTTGCAGTCCCCCGCCTTACCACTCGGCCATGCCGCCAAAACGATACAAACAAAATCGATATAGATGGAAATCTTCTTTTGGAGGATTTATTAAACCCTTCCTTTTCTCTCTGATTTGAATTGGATCTTACGGTTTCTTTATCCTTTTCAAAAAGGACAAAATCCTTCTGTTTTAGATCTAGTGGATCTCTTGATTGTATAGCCTTTCAAAACAGACATACAGCACTTAACTTAATATAATCTGATATAATCAGAATTTGAGCGATTCTTAATCGAATAATAACTTCTCCTTTATTTTTTCTATTCAAAAAAGCGGATTCCCAATCACAGAATCAAAAAAATAAGGAAAAATGGGAACTATGAACTATTCACCGAGAATTCATGAACGGCTTTTGTATTTTGATTTGCCATTCTTTCTTTTTCTTAAAGAAAAAAGAAAAGAAAGCGGATATCCGACTAATTCGTATCAATTATTTTCAATAAGAAATCTTTTTCCATTTCAATTATAACAACAATTATGTGTTTATGTAAACCCTAGAACATACATTATCACACGGACATCCAGTCGGTGCCTTGTCCGGGCATCCCCTCTTATATCTTATAGTGAATAGTCGTGCTTGTTGAATATTGCATTCAATATTTTTTTTTGAATGAATTGAATTGAAATTTGATCAAAAGATATAGCATCACCTCTGTTGCTGCAAATGGAATTGCGATAAAAGATGGGATATGCAGATAGGGAAATAGCCACATGTATATATGTATTAATAAGTATAAATCAAACTCTTCTTACGCACTTCAATCGTATTTTACTAATTTCAAAAGAGACAAAAATGCCCCCTTTCTTTGCCATTTTTTTTTTGAACAATGTAATTAATGAAATAAGTTAAGTGTTAAAATCAATTCGACACTCTATTATCCTATCTTTATCTCATTCCTAGAGAATGGATCAAATCCTGAATCTATTTCAACTACCCAACCTGATAATAATATCCTAATGATAGGTACAAATGGGATCTTTTTTTTATCTTCTATATAGGACTCCATAAGTTGAAGTGATGGAGTTTTGTTTCCAGGAATGTTTTATTAATTCATTCCTATTTGTATCCTTCGCAAATTGCAATTTTATACGAAAATTTCTCTTTATTCCCCCCCCCTCCCACACACACATACCAATACGTATTTCATATATAGAAAATTCTATACAATTTCATGCGATTCAGTAAAAAGAATATACATTCCATGATTGCTCGGTCGACCCATATGGGTCGATGAAGAGTGGGCCAATAGTGGGATTTTCGAAAAACGGGAAAATGAATTAAGATGCTACGGGATAGAAATGAGGGAATGTCTACAATACCAGGGTTTAGCCAGATACAATTTGAGGGATTTTGTAGGTTCATTGATTGGGGCTTGGCCGAAGAACTTCATAAGTTTCCAAAAATTGAAGATACAGACCAAGAAATGGAATTTCAATTATTTGTAGAAACATATCAATTGGCAGAACCTTTGATAAAAGAGAGAGATGCTGTGTATGAATCACTCACATATTCTTCTGAATTGTATGTACCCGCAGGATTGATTTGGAAGCCCGGTAAAGATATGCAAGAACAGACCATATTCATTGGAAATATTCCTCTAATGAATTCCTTGGGAATCTCCATAGTAAATGGAATATACAGAATTGTGATCAATCAAATATTGCAAAGTCCCGGCATTTATTATCGTTCAGAATTGGACCATAAAGGAATTTTTATCTATACCGGGACTATAATATCAGATTGGGGAGGAAG